CAGTAATAGAACAAAAAATGACAAATTCTTTCATTCTTTTTCTCTTAACTCAAAAAAAAAAATGAACAATTCTATAATTCTATAAGATTGAATAAAAATTCGATTAATCATTTGATATAATTGCTATGCTTAGTGTGTGACTCGTTGGTTTTTTTAGGATTAGTATTAAAAAAAAAAGGACCAGCCCATAGTATGAACTAATAACTATTATAGAACTAATAACCAACTCATCGTTTCGCATTATCTGGATATAAAAAACCGGTCGAGATATGATATATTGATCATATCAATGTAGCAACTGAAATATTTTTTGCATAAACAAACAACAAAAAATAAAAACTAATCTTATTCTGAGTTGTAAAGAAAAAAAGTATGCGGATAAATGGAAGGATGAGAGAAAGAGAGAAAAAAAAAATATCAATGATATATGATTCCAATATGTAAGGTCTATGATTCATCTCATAACGGGAAATTTAATAAAGCATTAATATGGATCGGTCCATAATTATACAAATCTGTTCATAGAAAAAGAATAAAGAGCCCTGAGCCAATAAAGACTGAGAGGATTGACTCAAGAACAAATCAAATTTAGTTAGGGGCTCCGTTGTAAAATTCAGACCTAACCATTAACCGAGAAGCGATGGGAACGATAGAACCTGTGAATACATAAGATTCCATTGAAAACGAATCTTAATGATTCATTGGGTAGGATGGCGGAACGAACCAGAAACCGATTCATTTATTCTGAAAGGTCATGTCATAGACTAATCCTATAACTGAATATTGAAAGAGTAAATATCCGCCCGCGAAAATTTTGATTTTATTGGATTTCTAAATTTTAGCCGATCCGATATGATAATAAAAAGCAAAACAAAATAAAGATTCGTTATAACCTCATAACAAAATTACTTTGATCTATACTATTATCTTTAAATGTATCTCTAAATAAAAATTCTCTATAGATCGAATCCATGTTTAGTTATATATCAAAACAAGATATGGAAATTTCTAATAGATTAGATGAAATTTCAAAAAATCTCATGAGTCGGTATATTTTTTCAGTATATTATTCATTAAATACATAGATTTTTTAATCGTTTCAGTCGCGAGGAGCTGGATGAGAAGAAACTCTCATGTCCAGTTCTGTAGTAGAGATGGAATTGATAAACAACCATCAACTATAACCCCAAAAGAACTAGATTCCGTAAACACCATAGAGGAAGAATGAAAGGAATATCTTATCGAGGTAATCGTATTTGCTTCGGTAGATATGCTCTTCAAGCGCTTGAACCCGCTTGGATCACATCTCGACAAATAGAAGCAGGTCGACGAGCAATGACACGAAATGCCCGCCGCGGTGGGAAAATATGGGTACGTATATTTCCAGACAAACCAGTTACAGTAAGACCTACAGAAACGCGTATGGGTTCGGGGAAAGGATCTCCCGAATATTGGGTAGCTGTCGTTAAACCAGGTAGAATACTTTATGAAATGAGCGGAGTAGCAGAAAATATAGCCAGAAGGGCTATTTCAATAGCGGCATCAAAAATGCCTATACGAACCCAATTCATTATTTCGGGATAGGAATGTAGAAACAAAAGAAAAGTTTTTTTGGATGAAAAAAAAACAACAATTGCAGGTTTCCTTTTTTGTTTTGAACAAACAACATTTCTTTTTTTTTTACTTCGCCCTTTGTGTTGATTGAAAAAACAGATAAAAAAAAATGATTCAACCCCAAAGCCATTTGAATGTAGCGGATAACAGCGGAGCCCGAGAATTAATGTGTATTCGAATTATAGGAGCTAGTAATCGACGATATGCTCATATTGGTGATGTTATTGTTGCTGTAATCAAGGAAGCAGTACCAAATACACCTCTAGAACGATCAGAAGTGATCAGAGCTGTAATTGTACGTACTTGTAAAGAACTCAAACGTGAGAACGGTATGATCATACGATATGATGACAATGCTGCGGTTGTTATTGATCAAGAAGGAAATCCAAAAGGAACTCGAATTTTTGGCGCGATCGCCCGGGAATTGAGACAGTTAAATTTCACTAAAATAGTTTCATTAGCACCCGAAGTATTATAAGATTAGACCATAACATAATTAATATAGTTATAGTATTTAACTGAGTATTTAACTGAAATCAATTAAGGTTATTTAGTAAATTGAGATTTATTATTTATTATTATTAGTAGATTGGTTGGGTTTCACGTATATGCCTTTAATAATTCATAACTACAAAATAAAGAAAAAAAAAAAAGAAAAAGAGCATGTTGATTATATCAAAATTCGAGTACAACAATAATCTGAGTTTATCATGAATAAAGACACTATTGCTGACATAATAACCTCTATACGAAATGCTGACATGAATAAAAAAAGAACAGTTCGAATACCAGCTACTAACATTACTGAAAACATTGTTAAAATCCTTTTACGCGAAGGTTTTATTGAAAACATGCGGAAACATCAGGAAAACAACAAAGATTTTTT